CCGATTTTTTTGGATAGAATAAAAAAATCTCTTTTTTTGTCTTTTGATATTTTTGAACTGATGAAAACAATGTTTATAAATTGTATGTATAAAAACACAGAATTAAAAATTTTTGATTCTACTTATATAAATATAAATAAAAAAACAAACGAAAATAAGAAAAAAGAAGAGTACAAAAGAAAAGAAAACAAAAGAAAAGACAACAAAAGAGAGGCTAAAGCACGAATAAAAATCGCTGAAACCTGGGATACAATTTTTTTTGCTCAAGTAATAAGAGGTTGTACTTTAGTAACTCAATCGATTCTTAGAAAATATATTATATTACCCTCATTAATAATAACTAAAAATATCATTCGTATATTATTTTTTCAAACTCCCGAATGGTCCGAAGATTTAAAGAATTGGGGTAGAGAGATGCATGTTAAATGTACCTATAATGGAGTTCAGATCTCAGAAAAACAATTTCCGAAAAATTGGTTAACAAGTGGGATTCAGATAAAGATCCTATTTCCTTTTCGTTTAAAACCTTGGCACAGATCTAAGTTAAAATTCCCTTATACTTCTAAAAAAAAAAAAAAAAAGAAAGTACAAGAAAAGGATTTTTGTTTTTTAACAGTTTGGGGAATGGAAACGGAATTTCCTTTTGGTTCTCCCCAAAAACGGCTTTCAATTTTTAAACCCATCTTTAAAAAACTTGAAAAAAAAATTAGAAAGAGAACAAAAAATGGTTTTCAAGTTATACCAATTTTAGAAGAAAGAACAAAATTATTTCAAAATTCATCAAAAGAAAAAAACTACTGGTTCATCAAAAACATTTTTTTTCGACAAAAAACAATAAAGAAACTTTCAAAATCAAAAAAAAATAAAAATTTTTTATCGGAATTTAGAGAAGTAGATGAATTAAATGAAAAAAAAAAAAAAAAAGATTCGATAATCAATAACAACCATCATATGGTTTCGAAATTGTCCACTCGAATTCGACCTATACCGTGTACAAATTATTCAATGATAGAAAAAAAAATGAAAGATCTTTCGGCTAGAAGAAAGATAATTCTAAATCAAATAGAAAAATTTACAAAAGAAAAGAACAAAAAAAATCGAACTTCAGAAAAAACTATTAGTCTTAAAAAAATAAAAAGAAGTTCTAATGTTAAAAAATTCAACTCATCAAACAAAATTTCATACATATTAAAAAAAAAAAATGCTCGATTATCACGTAAATTTTACTTTTTTATAAAAATTTTGATTGAAAATATATACATAGATATCTTTTTAAGTATCATTAATATTCCAAGGCTCAATGCACAGCTTTTTCTTGAATCAATAAAAAAGATTATTACTAAATACATTTCCAATAATGAATCAAAAAAAAAAAAAATCGATAAACCAAATCAAAAAAAATTTCACTTTATTTCGATTATAAAAAAGTCAAGAGATATCGCTGTTATTAATAAGAATTCAAAAATTTTTTGTGATATATCTTTCTTATCACAAGCCTATGTATTTTACAAACTATCACAAAGAAAAATTCTTAACTTATATAAATTAAGATCAATCTTTGAATACCATAACCTTTTTCTTAAGAATGAAATAAAAGATTATTTTATAGACCAAGGATTATTTAATTCGAAATTAAAAGAAAAAAATTTGATAAATTCTTTTTCTTTAATGAATCAACGGAAAAACTGGTTAAGAAGTCATTATCAATATAAATATGATTTATCTCATCTTAGATGGTCTAGATTAATGCCAGAAAAATGGCGAAATAGAATCTATCAACACCATATGGCTGAAAATAAAAAATTAAGCAAATGGAATTTAGATGAACAAGACCAATTAATTCATTATGACAATAAATTTGAGGTAAACTTATTTTCGAATCAACAGCAAAAGAATAATTTAAAAAAAAAAAAACACGCTAAATATAGTCTTTTATCATCTAAATCTATTAATTATGAAAAAAAGACGGACTTTTCCATTTATGAATCACCAACTAATAAAGAAACGATTCTTTATAATTCCAACACAAATAAAAGCAAATTATTTGACATCTTAGAAGGTATTCCTATGACTAATTATCTAGCGGAAAATGATATTATCGATATCGAGAAAAGTCCAAACCGAAAATATTTTGATTGGCGACTTATCCATTTTTGTCTTAGAAAGAGGGTCGATATTGAGTCCTGGATCGATACTGGAAGCAAAGATAAAAAAAACACTAAAACTCCAACTAATAAATATCAAATAATTTCTAAAATTGATAAGAAAAAAAATTTTTTTGTTCCAATTTACCAAGATCAAGAAATTAATGCATCTAAGCAAACCTCCCTTTTTTTTGATTGGATGGGAATGAATAAAGAAATACAAAATAGTCTCATATTGAATTTTGAAATTTGGTTCTTTCGAAAATTTGTGATACTTTACAACACATATAAGAAAAAACCATGGACAATACCGATTCAATTTCTTCTTTTAAATTTTCATAGAAATAAAAATATTAGTAACAATAAGAAAATCAATGGGAATAAAAAAGGCGACCTTCTTATATCTATATCATCGAATAAAAACAAAATTATTGAATTAGAGAATAGAAATAATGAAGAAAAAGATATTGACGACGATTATATGGCATTAGATATGACAAAACATAGAAATAAAAAGCAAAACAAAAGTCATACAGAAGTAGAGCTTGATTTCTTCCTAAAAGAGTATTTATGTTTTCAATTAAGATGGAATGTTTCTTTAAATCAAAAAATAATTGATAATATCAAAACATATTGTTTCCTACTTAGACTGACAAATCCACGAGAAATTATTATATCGGCTATTCAAAGGAAAGAACTAAATCTTAATATTCTGATGGTTCATAAAGATGTAACTCTTACAGAATTGATGAAAAAGAGAATATTGATTATCGAACCTGTTCGTCTGTCGATAAAAACTGATGGACAATTTCTTTTGTATCAAATGGTGGATATCTTATTAGTTCATAAGAACAAAGAACAAATTAATAAAAAATATAGAGAAAAATTCTATGTTGATAAAAATAAGAAGACTTTTAACGATGAAAGACATTCCAAGATAATTGGAAATAGAGAAAAAAATGATTATGATTTACTTGTTCCTGAAAATATTTTATCCCCTAAATGTCGTAGAGAATTAAGAATTCTAATTTCTTTCAATTTTAAAAATAAAAACGATATTCATATAAATACAGAAATTTTCAATGGTAATAAGATAAAAAAAGGGAGTCCCGTTTTGGAGAAAACCAAACGTTTTTGGAGAGAAAAAAATAAATTAATTAAATCGAAATTTTTTCTTTGGCCCAATTTTCGATTAGAGGATTTAGCTTGTATGAATCGCTATTGGTTCGATACTAATAATGGCAGTCGGTTCAGTATGGTAAGAATATATATATATCCGCGTATCCGCGGTTGAAATTTTAATAAGGGCGAATTTTTCATATATATTATATATATCATAGCTTATTTGGTATAGTATATGAAATAGTATATGAAACGAAGAAGATAGCCGCCTTATTCTTTTATCCTCCATATTCCATTCGGGTACATAGAATTCAATCATCTATCAATTAGATCTAGAAATAGAAATGAAATGAATCAATGGAATTTTTTTTTTACTTTTTTTTAGTTAGAATTTTTTTCTTCTTTGTAAGCGACGAAATAGACAACCCTTAAAATTTTTGATTGATTAATTCAAAATTCTGTCAAATAGAATTTTGAATTAATAACAAAGTAAAGATTTTTGTGTATACAAAATTAAGATGAACTGACATTATTTATTAATAGAATACATTTATTAATTTATTATTATTACTGATCAATAAAAAAGATCTTAAACTTAAAACTAAAAAAATGGGGGAGTCCTTGTTTTATGGTAAAAAATTCATTCATTTCAGTTATTTCACAAAAAGAAAAAGACGAAAACAAGGGATCCGCTGAATTTCAAATAGTAAGTTTCACAAATAAGATACGAAGACTTACTTCACATTTGGAATTGCATAGAAAAGACTATTTATCTCAGAGAGGTTTGCGGAAAATTTTAGGAAAACGCCAACGACTGTTGTCGTATTTAGAAAAAAAAAAAAAAATAAAGTACGTTATAAAGAATTAATTAGTCGGTTGGATATTCGGAAGTTAAAAGGAAGTTAAAAACTCATTAATTTCTTAATTTGAAGAGTTTTGTTGAATTATTTGATTTATTCGATCTTGAGATGAACTTCTTTTTGTTTTCAGTAACTCGTGGAATAGATCGAGGAAACTCCTATGAATATACCAGCTAAACGAAAAGACCTTATGATAGTGAATATGGGTCCCCACCATCCATCGATGCACGGTGTTCTTCGACTCATCATTACTCTAGACGGTGAGGATGTTATTGATTGTGAACCAATATTAGGTTATTTACACAGAGGAATGGAAAAAATTGCAGAAAATCGAACAATTATACAGTATTTGCCCTATGTAACACGATGGGATTATTTGGCTACTATGTTCACAGAAGCAATAACAGTAAATGGTCCAGAACTGTTAGGAAATATTCAAGTGCCAAAAAGGGCTGGCTATATTAGAGTAATTATGTTGGAATTAAGTCGTATAGCTTCTCATTTGTTATGGCTTGGGCCTTTTATGGCAGATATTGGTACACAGACTCCTTTCTTCTATATTTTTAGAGAGAGAGAGTTAATATATGATTTATTTGAAGCTGCCACTGGTATGAGAATGATGCATAATTATTTTCGTATCGGGGGGGTAGGGGCTGATCTACCTCATGGTTGGATAGATAAATGTTTGGATTTTTGCGATTATTTTTTAACAGGAGTTGTTGAATATCAAAAACTTATTACACGAAATCCTATTTTTTTGGAACGAGTTGAAGGAGTAGGTATTGTTGGTGCGGAGGAAGCAATAAATTGGGGTTTATCGGGACCAATGTTACGAGCTTCCGGAGTACAATGGGATCTTCGTAAAGTTGATCATTATGAGTCTTACGACGAATTTGATTGGGAAGTCCAGTGGCAAAACGAAGGAGATTCATTAGCTCGTTATTTAGTCCGAATTGGCGAAATGCTGGAATCTATAAAAATTATTCAACAGGCTCTTGAAGGAATTCCAGGGGGGCCCTATGAGAATTTAGAAACCCGACGCTTTGATAGAGAAAAGGATCCGGAATGGAACGATTTTGAATATCGATTCATTAGTAAAAAAACTTCTCCTACTTTTGAATTACCGAAACAAGAACTTTATGTCAGAGTGGAAGCCCCAAAAGGAGAATTGGGAATTTTTCTGATAGGGGATCAGAGCGGGTTTCCTTGGAGATGGAAAATTCGACCACCAGGTTTTATCAATTTGCAAATTCTTCCTGAATTAGTTAAAAGAATGAAATTGGCTGATATTATGACAATACTAGGTAGTATAGATATCATTATGGGAGAAGTTGATCGTTGAAATGATAATTGATACAACAGAAGTACAAGCTATCCATTCTTTTGCTAGCTTAGAATCCTTAAACGAAGTTTATGGAATTATATGGGAGTTTGTTCCTATTTTGACTCTTGTATTGGGAATCACACTAAGCATACTAGTAATTGTATGGTTAGAAAGAGAAATATCCGCAGGGATACAACAACGCATTGGACCCGAATATGGAGGTCCTTTAGGAGTTCTTCAAGCTCTAGCGGATGGGACAAAACTACTTTTCAAAGAGAATCTTTTTCCATCTAGGGGGGATACTCATTTATTCAGTATTGGACCATCTATAGCAGTTATATCAACTCTCTTAAGCTATTCAGTAATTCCTTTTGGCTATCACTTTGTTTTAACCGATCTAAATAGTGGTGTTTTTTTATGGATTGCCATTTCAAGTATTGCTCCCGTTGGACTTCTTATGTCAGGATATGGATCAAATAATAAATATTCCTTTTTAGGTGGTCTACGAGCTGCTGCTCAATCGATTAGTTATGAAATACCTTTAACTATTTGTATCTTAGCCATATCTCTACGTGCGACTCGTTGAAACAGAAATTTCTCGCTATTATTTTTAGGAAGAAAGTTAAATGAATTGAATAGATATCTTCATTTTTTATTCATCAATTTGGTTCATGAACTAAATTGGATAGTTATATGAGTGAAAAAAAAAAAAACAACTTCGAAATTTGCAGTAAAAAAATTGAGACTCATTTCCTAGGTACAAGAATAAAAAGGAAAACGGAAATAAACATAAAAAAAGAAGACCATTTGCCCCGAAATTGGTTGATTAGTCATCCTAACTTGAAGCGGGCTCAAAAAATCAACTTTATGGAGTTTTCACTATTATTTTATTTATAGGTATTCTCCATAGGTATTACCCTAATGCTAACAAGTGATTGAGCAAAAATGAAATGAGTGGATGGTTAGGAACACGAAGATACATAAAGGATTAGTAATAAAGATTTTTAAAATTATCGAAAAAACTATTTCGACAAAAAGTATATTAATCGGGGCTTTAAATTCGTAGAAATGATCAGGCAGTGCCCCCCATGATTCCAATTCAGAGTATGCTCCTATCCAACAATTAAAGAACTGACTATCCGGAACGAAATAATCCTTTCCTTTTTTTTAACCCCCTTGTCATTTCGTTTTTTCAGAAAGAAGAATAAGAACGAAAAAAAAAGAATCGAATTACAATAGAAAAAAAGAAAAATCCATTTTTTTTTATTCTTTTCTCCTATATGGATATTCATAGAGATAGCATTCATGTCATAATTCGGGTCTCGTAATATAAAATGATAGGTTGAAATATCTATTTGGTATTTTAACAAGTAATTTTACAAAGAGTATTTTATTGAAGGATTAAAGTTATTACTCAAGAAAGAAAAATTGAAATTATTAAAGGTAAAGAAAGGATAAGATCAATTCCGAAGTAATTTTGTATTTTTAGTATTCTAACAGATAGAATTTCATTGCTCGAATTTTGGAACGTCGATAGATTTTATCTTATTTTGATCCGCTCTATTCTACAAATATATCAAAATAAATAATACAATTGATCTGTTCCTTAAATTTATTTTTGGACTTCGAGGAGCCGTATGAGGTAAGAATCTCATGTACGGTTCTGGAATAGCGATGAGAACAGTGATGTTATCACCGACTATGATTATCTAACAGTTCAAGTACAGTTGATATAGTTGAGGCACAAGCAAAATCTGGTTTTTGGGGTTGGAATTTGTGGCGTCAACCGATAGGATTTTTTATTTTTTTTATTTCTTCTCTAGCAGAATGTGAAAGATTACCTTTTGATTTGCCAGAAGCAGAAGAAGAATTAGTAGCAGGTTATCAAACGGAATATTCGGGTATTAAATTTGGTTTATTTTATATTGCTTCCTATTTAAACTTATTAGTTTCTTCATTATTTGTAACAGTTCTTTACTTGGGCGGTTGGAATATCTGTATTCCGTATATATTTGTTCATGAGTTTTTTGAAATAAATAACATAAGCGGAGTCGTTGGACCAACAATTGGTATCTTTATTACATTGGTTAAAACTTATTTGTTCTTGTTCATTCCTATCACAACAAGATGGACTTTACCTAGACTACGAATGGACCAACTTTTAAATCTTGGATGGAAATTTCTTTTACCAATTTCCCTCGGTAATCTATTATTAACAATCTCTTTCCAACTCCTTTCACTATAAAAAAAAATAAAAAAAGAAATTCTAATATTAAATATTAATTAATAATAATAAAGAAAACTATAAGAAAAGAATATTATGATTTGTCTTCAACTCAAACAAGAGAAAAAAATCAAATTATTCATAAAAATTTACGCTATGTTTCCCATGGTAACTGGGTTCATGAATTATGGGCAACAAACCATACGAGCCACAAGGTACATTGGTCAAAGTTTCATGATTACCTTATCCCATGCAAATCGTTTACCTGTAACTATTCAATATCCTTATGAAAAATTAATCACATCGGAGCGTTTCCGCGGTCGAATACATTTCGAATTTGATAAATGCATTGCTTGTGAAGTATGTGTTCGTGTATGCCCTATAGATCTGCCTGTTGTTGATTGGAAATTGGAAACTGACATTCGAAAGAAACGGTTGCTTAATTACAGTATTGATTTCGGAATCTGTATATTTTGCGGCAACTGTGTTGAGTATTGTCCAACAAATTGTTTATCAATGACGGAAGAATATGAGCTTTCTACTTATGATCGTCATGAATTGAATTATAATCAAATTGCTTTGGGTCGTTTACCAATATCAGTAGTTGACGATTATACGATTCGAACAATTTTAAATTCAACTAAAAAAAAAAATGGATAAACCACTTTGATTGATTTAAAAATACAATTATTAAACTAAAAAAAGGAAAGTTCCGTTTTGATCTAAAAGTATGGAAGGGGTTTTCTTTCATTTTCTTAGTCAATGACTACAAAAATTCGAAATTCCAACTATTGATTTGATTGATGAGAAAATTGCATCGAAATTTAATTTTGATTGACAATCTATTAAGATATCTATAATTCTACCCAAAATTCTTTCGAGAATAAAATTTGAATACCTTTTCTTTTTCAAGAAATTCAAGAAAGAATGAAATTAGTTCAATAGTTGTAAATATAGTAAGTAATAGACCCCCTCGAATTTAAAATTAAGAAGCCTATAATAATAAAATAATCAAAATATAAAATATAAAAAAGTTTTTCCTGGTCAAGTCAATAGTCAATAAGGTCATGAAAAAACAATTCAATTTTTTTATTTATTATTTTACGTGCAATGGATTCACCTGGACTAATACATGATTTTCTTTTAGTCTTTCTGGGATTAGGTCTTATATTAGGAGGTTTAGGGGTAGTATTATTTACCAACCCAATTTATTCTGCCTTTTCATTAGGATTCGTTCTTGTTTGTATATCTTTAGTTTATATTTTATCAAACTCTCATTTTGTAGCTACTGCACAGCTCCTTATTTATGTGGGAGCTATAAATGTTTTAATTATATTTGCCGTAATGTTCATGAATGGTTCAGAATATTACAAAGATTTGAATCTTTGGACTGTTGGAAATGGGGTTACTTCCTTAATTTGTACAAGTATTTTTGTTTCACTAATTACTATTATTCCCGATACGTCATGGTACGGAATTATTTGGACTACAACAAAAAATCAGATTATAGAACAAGATTTGATAAGTAATGGTCAACAAATTGGAATTCATTTAGCAACAGATTTTTTTCTTCCATTTGAATTCATTTCAATAATTCTTTTAGTTGCTTTGATAGGTGCGATTGCTGTGGCTCGTCAGTAAGAAATTTTTCGAATTAATAATCGAAATCAAAATTAAAAAACTGTTTTCTATGTTATCACATCTCTTTTCCTTCAATTTTATTTAAAGATTATTTATGTATAAATGTATAAATTCTTTTATTTGATCTATTATCCATATATTTATTTGTTCAGTACTTATGATATTCTTAATTCGAGTCAATCTCAGGTGGAATTGTTGTTCATATTGAAATAAATCGAAATTGAAAAATTGATAAGGAGTTGGTCAATGATGCTCGAGCATGTACTTATTTTGAGTGCCTTTTTATTTTCTATCGGTATCTATGGATTAATCACGAGTCGAAATATGGTTAGAGCCCTTATGTGTCTTGAACTTATACTGAATGCTGTTAATATAAATTTCGTAACATTTTCTGATTTTTTTGATAGTCGCCAACTAAAAGGAAATATTTTTTCAATTTTTGTTATAGCTATCGCAGCCGCTGAAGCAGCTATTGGACCGGCTATTGTTTCGTCAATTTATCGTAATAGAAAATCCACCTGTATCAATCAATCGAATTTGTTGAATAAGTAGTATTAATTGTTATAGAATATAATTTTCATATTTATTAATTTGAGCTGGTATGTATGATATCTAAGTTGTCTGATCATGTTTGTGAAAACGTAATAAATTAAAATATTTTGGCTCTATCTCAGAAGTTGATCCAGAATTGAGAAAATTTCTGGTAAATCATTGATTCATCTAGTTTATAAATATATGCTGATTCATTTAGAAATTTACTAGATTGAAATTTTTTGACGTTAAAAAAATTTTTAATCCAATGTCACATTCAGTAAAAATTTATGATACATGTATAGGGTGTACTCAATGTGTCCGAGCCTGTCCCACGGATGTATTAGAAATGATACCTTGGGATGGGTGTAAATCCAAGCAAATTGCTTCCGCTCCAAGAACGGAGGATTGTGTCGGTTGTAAAAGATGTGAATCCGCTTGTCCAACAGATTTCTTGAGTGTTCGAGTTTATTTATGGCATGAAACAACTCGAAGCATGGGTCTAGCTTATTGATAGTTTCCAGAAAAACCCACTTGAATACATTTGCTTTTTTGTTTACCGACAAAAACCCGTACTCGAAAAAATATTTTCTAGCACGGGTTTTTCCAGTCTAAGCGTATCTTGTCTTTACCACGAATTCTTTTCCTTGGTTAACAATATTTGTAGTTTTACCGATAGTGGCGGGTTTCTTAATTTTCTTTTTCCCTCATAGAGGAAATAAGGTAATTAGGTGGTATACTTTATATATATGTATAGTAGAACTCCTTTTAATAACTTATGCATTCTCTTATTATTTTCAATTTGAGGACCCATTAATACAATTAGCAGAAGATTATAAATGGATCCCGTTTTTTGATTTGTACTGGAGATTGGGAATAGATGTATTTTCTTTAGGACCTATTTTACTGACAGGATTTATCACCACTTTAGCGACTTTAGCGGCTTGGCCGATTACTCGGGATTCAAAATTATTCAATTTTCTGATGTTGGCAATGTATAGTGCTCAAATAGGATTATTTTCATCTCAAGATCTTTTACTTTTTTTTATCATGTGGGAGTTAGAATTACTTCCCGTCTATCTACTTCTTTCCATGTGGGGGGGAAAGAAACGTCTGTATTCCGCTACAAAGTTTATTTTGTATACTGCAGGCGGTTCGGTTTTTTTATTAATGGGAACTTTAGGTATCGCTTTATATGGTTCTAATGAACCAACATTTAATTTTGAAACATCAGCCAATCAATCATATCCTGTGGGACTAGAAATATTTTTCTATATTGGATTTCTTATTGCTTTTGCTGTCAAATCACCGATTATACCCTTACATACATGGTTACCAGACACTCATGGGGAAGCACATTACAGTACTTGTATGCTTCTAGCCGGAATCCTATTAAAAATGGGGGCGTATGGATTGATTCGAATCAATATGGAATTATTACCTCATGCTCATTCTATCTTCTCCTCCTGGTTGATAATAATAGGCGTAATGCAAATAATCTATGCAGCTTCAACATCTCCCGGTCAACGAAATTTAAAAAAAAGAATAGCCTATTCTTCTGTATCTCATATGGGTTTCATAATTATAGGAATTTGCTCTATAAGTGATATGGGACTCAATGGAGCTATTTTACAAATTCTATCCCATGGATTTATTGGTGCTGCACTCTTTTTCTTGGCAGGAACTGGTTATGATAGAATACGTCGTCTTTATCTTGACGAAATGGGCGTAATGGCTCCCTTAATGCCAAAACTATTCACGACCTTCAGTATTTTATCACTAGCTTCCCTTGCATTACCGGGCATGAGTGGTTTTTTTGCGGAATTGATAGTCTTTTTTGGACTAATTAGTAGCCAAAAATACCTTTTAACGACAAAAATATTAATTACTATCGTAATGGCAGTTGGAATGATATTAACTCCTATTTATTTATTATCTATGTTACGACAGATGTTCTATGGATACAAACTGTTTAATGCTCCAAACTCTTATTTTTTTGATTCTGGACCTCGGGAATTATTTGTTTCAATCTCTATCCTTCTGCCTGTAATAAGTATTGGTATTTATCCGGATTTCGTTTTCTCATTATCAATTGACAGAGTCGAAGCTATTCTATCTAATTATTTTTATAGATAGTTTTTCTAAAAAAAAAAAATCCTATGATTTTTTATTTTCAAAAATTCAAAATTCTTAGGTTACACAATGAAAAAACTTCTTTTTTACTCTCTTAAATCTTGAATTTTAATTAACAAAAAATGAATTCTAAGCAAAAATTTTTGACATTTCTGAGAACTTTTTGAATTACCATACTAGTTGATTCAAAAAGTTCTCAACAGCTTACTTGAAGCTTTTTGTCTCTTTATTTTGCTGTCCTAGAGAGTTGCATTCGTGAGACTCTTTCTTCAAGTGGTAATTGTTAATGTAAATGAACCATAACTATGTAATCCTATTCCTAATAAATTAACTCCAAAATAGCATATCCAAATTATAAGAAAACCGCTAGAAGCGACAATTGCCGAATTTAAACCCTCAAAATTTTTATTTGTTCGAGTATGAAAAAAAATCGCGAATATGGTCCATGTAATAAACGCCCAAGTTTCCTTTGGGTCCCAATTCCAATATGATCCCCATGCTTCATTAGCCCAGACTGCTCCCGAAAGAATACCTATAGTTAAAAAAATAAATCCTATACTTATAATCCGATAACTCCAGTCATCTAATTGTTGAATCAATTGAAACCTATAATAATTCTTAGACGAAAGAACGGAAATATTTCTTAAAACATTTTTTCGGTTCGTTATATATTGTATCTCATTAAAGTAAAATGAATCGGGTAATAAATTATTGCTTTTGTCAAAAATTCTTATGATTTTTTGAAATCTGATGACTAGAAATGCTACTGATAATAATGATCCACACAAAAGAGCTGCATAGCCCAATATCATCATACTTACGTGCATCATTAACCACTGGGATTGAAGAGCGGGCACTAACATTTCTGATTGATGCATGCCTTTTAAAAGACCTGAAGTGGCAAACCCTTGAGTAAAAAGAGTACTTGGCGCGGTTATTGCGCTTAAATAATTTTTATATTTTTTAAAATACGGAACTATATGAATAGCAGAAAATGCCCATGAAAGAAAGATTAATGATTCATATAAATCACTTAATGGTAAATGTCCACCAAAAAACCAACGAGTAACTAATAATCCTGTTATACAGAAAACAGTAGTTATCATGCCCTTTTCTGACGAATCATAGAGTTCTACGAATTCATCGAACAATAAGATTATCAAATGAATTGTAATTACAATTGACACGACTGAAAAAGATATATGAGTTAATATATGCTCTAAAGCCGAAACTATCATAAAGTAAAAAATAAAATAAAAAAGTTATGGGGGTTACTCTTTTCGTATATATAATTGAAATTAGGAAATAAAGTCATTATAGGATATATTGTATCCTTTTGAAAATTACAGGATCTAATACCGCTACTCGGACTCGAACCGAGATGCTCTAGCACTGCTTCCTAAGAGCAGCGTGTCTACCAATTTCACCATAGCGGTTTGCTTGAAATTATAATAATCAATTTTTATTTAATCGTCGAGCTTTGAGGCAATACTTTACTTTTTACGAAATATTCAAATTCATGACGAAATTTTTATTTAAGAATAAAAAAAAAATCAAATTTTATGAATTCTAATTTAAATATTTATTCCATTCAATAGATTTATCGAAATATTTTATTGCTTAGTTTTTTATTGTGAAAAGAGTTTGAGTTAGGATTTCGAAACATCATTAGATATTCTATCATATAACAACAAAATTTCTAGTTCTGCTACGTACTTAAAATTGTCTTTACTTTATCCGAAAGCTTCTTTTTTTTTAATAGATTTTTACTATTCGCTTCCTTAATCTATATATTAAATCTGAAAATTATACTCTTTTCATCAAAAAAGACTATCCGACTTATTTCTATCTTTTTTCATCATATTAAATATATAAAAAAATACATCAATAAAGTTTAAGAACCTAAATTTTTTTTATCCTGAAATTGTTAGTTAGCCTAATATTTAAAAATTATATTAAAAAACCTTTAACTTTTTTTTCGTATAATTTGTCAAACTCAACGAAAAAGTATATCTAATTCAAATTGAATTTGAAAATACAAATGAGACTATTAATTAATTTGTTAAAATAAAAAAAATTAATAATTCTTTAGTTTATACCTATGGAAAATATAAAAGAAAAGTGTCAAATATAACAGTATTTTTTCGAAACATAATGAAAAAAAATAACTCCGTTTCAAAAGGTACTAGTTAATGGTTGTGAAATGGTTCTGAATAAATAAACAAATAAAATAATTATTTTATTGAATCCAGTAAGGAGCTGCTAACATTATTCGCGCTTCTGTTAAAATTAGCTTTTTTTATTATTACTATCACTATCAAAATTTAATAAACCACTTTTTTTATAATTCTTTAACCTTTCTCTATGTAGATAAAAATTTTTAATTAAAAATAAAAAATTTTAAGTAATTTTTTGAATAATAATGGCTTTATAGTTAGTTATAATAAGTATTTTTTTATTTTCAGTAGTATCTTTATTTGACGAATTCGAACTTTTTTATTTTAATATGTGAATTTTTTTTTTAATTGATAATAATTAAATAAATAATTAAAAATAGAAATATAAAATTGGATTTCATTTTTATATACTTTGTATTTTTTCTTTTTCATTTATTTTCTTTATTGACTGATTTAAAATAAAAAGATATAAGAGCTGATAAATCAGAAACACGAAATAATTAATTAGTAATTAAAAAAGTAATTAAAAAAGTTTTTGTTATGGAACATATATATCAATATTCATGGATCATACCTTTCCTTACATTACCAGTCCCTATGTTAATAGGAACAGGACTTCTCCTTTTTCCGGTGACAACAAAAAAACTTCGTCGTATGTGGGCTTTTCCAAGTGTTTTATTGTTAAGTATAGTTATGATTTTTTCACTCGATCTGTCTATTCAGCAAATAAATAGCAGTTTTATTTATCAACATATATGGTCATGGACCATCAATAATGATTTTTCTTTAGAGTTCGGACACTTGATTGACCCACTTACTTCTATTTTGTTAATATTAATTACTA